AGTTATTTCTTCCATGGCCCCGAGGATTCCAATATTAGCACTGATGGTACGGAAATGTAACTCGCTATTCAAACAACTATTCAGAGTTCCTAGAGCTCCCTGTAAGGCTTGTTGGAAAACTTGTTGTCGGACCTGATTAATCGCTCTTTGTTGTTCAAAATGAAGGGTTTCATTTTTGTAATTTTCTAATTGTTCCAAACTATAAGAAGTAGCATTAATCAAATTGACTTTTTCTCGTTCTATTTCAGAGTATCCATTCATTCGATACTCATCTGCTTCCATTTCCACTTTTCGTAAACGAGCCCGGGCTTTTTCGAGCTGCTCAATGGCTCCTCTACGTAATTCTTCCGAATTTCGAATAGTACTCAAAATCCTCTGTTTTCGATTATCTAATAAATCATTTAATGAAAGTAGATTTACCATTAACCATTAATTTCACAACTTCCATGATCTCTTCCCGAACCAAACATGAATCTTTCGATTCATTTGGCTCTCACGCTCAATTTTTTATTTTATGGGCATTCTCTCCCATATCTTTTTTTTTAATGTAATGAGCCTATCCTCTCTATTTCTGTTTGTATTCAAACATATCAAAACTGATACAAGACCAGAATATTAAGAGAACTCTTCCGACCAGACAAAAAATCTATAATTGTCAGCAAAGTTGTTTCTTTATTTAATTGAAAATTTCTATTTATATATAAAATATATATTTTACATTTTCATTTTATTTCCCTTTTTTATTCAAATCCAAAAATTCCTCTTTTTTATACATAGGTCGTCGATTCGGCATTGGATAAAAAAAGGCAAGGTGTCCTTTATTTATTCTAGTAAATGGTTCAAATCATTTTATCGATATGAGTGTTCTATATCAGAAAAATTACCAACTATTTTTTTTTACCATTTCGGTACTAACGTAGTGGTAGAAAGAGTACCATGTTGTGCCCGGACTTCAAACAGTTTAGCTTTAACCATGTTAATGGTCTCACATTATTGGTTGATAGAGAATCAAAGTTGACTTACCAATGAATAACGAAATGCTATGGTTCTTACATATGATTTATGAATTTATTCAGAAGGAATTCGTCGAGATTGTGCACTTTTTTTTCCTACTTTGTTTTTCCTATTTATCCTGGAAATATATATACTATATAAAATAGAAAAAAATATATAAAAAAAATAAAAATATATTCTATAAAAATATATTCTTAAAAATTTATTATATAATTATATATATAATAAATATATATAATGTAAATAACATAAATAAATAATAAATAAAATGCAGCTGGTTAGATCCAACCTATTCTTGAAATATACAACTCGCACACACTCCCTTTCCAAAAAAAATCAATACACCAAGCACTACACTTAGATTTATTGGATTTGTTGCTAAAATATCGGTATTAAACCCGAAACTCCCGGCGGATGGCCAGTGGCCTAAGGAAACAAAAGAATCGGTTAAATTTTTCATATGCTCTCCTCTTATAGATAGGACTAACAAAGAACAGAGTTCTTTTTGTATCACTTGGCTCGCCCTTTTTTTGATCGATTTCTTTTTCTTAATTTCCCATTTTTTTATGGGAGTAGATTAAATCTATTTATTGAATTCTCAAATTCAAAAAAAAATAAGAATTTTTTTTTGAAGTTTCCGATAAGATACTTATTAAGTTAGGTCCTAGGTCTCGTATCAATTGCAAAATAGCTCCTTTGTTCAAACACTTCCTAAAAGAAAAGTCAAAATTCCATCGTACTAAACGAAGGACGGGAAGGAAGAAAGCGAGCGAATCCACTAATTCCTCATCCTCAAATCAGTCCTTCCCGGGGTATTGTCGCAACAAATACATAATTGTAGGAGTAAAGTATTGATATAATTCACAGAAGCAAACGGCAACGAGTTAATATAAAATAAGAAAAAAAGTACGTAACGCACTTTTTTACATTTTCATTCTAGATTCTAGGATGAAATTAAACAAAAGGATTTGCAAATAAAAGCGCTAATGCCACGACCAGTCCATAAATTGTTAAAGCTTCCATAAAAGCTAGACTAAGCAATAAAGTACCTCGTATTTTTCCTTCTGCTTCTGGTTGTCTCGCAATACCTTCTACGGCTTGGCCTGCAGCAGTACCTTGACCAACTCCAGGTCCAATAGAAGCAAGCCCCACGGCCAATCCAGCAGCAATAACGGAAGCGGCAGAAATCAGTGGATTCATGATGATAGGTTCCTCGCACCAAAAAAAAATGGTTAATGATACAATCAACCAATGAATTATTACTTATTTGATCACTAAAATATATCGAGTCGAAGTAAGTAAAACTTCGAATAAAAATAATAAATAATATAGATAGGGGTAACCCTATATAACTAGTATATATCTAATATCACATATACATTTGTTTCTTACATAACGTAAACCGCGCGCATTTTATATTGAATCGGATTCTAGAATAATTCTTCAAAAGATATACATACAGGGGCTGTGGCTGGACTTATAGACATTACATATATCTAGTGTGACCCCCTAACCCATCCACCATTTCGTAATATCGTCTATCTTTCCTCCTACAACTCTAGTCGTATATACATATGTATTTCTATCTATTATGTTCCCCAACCAAGAACAAAATAGATTTTCCTGAACCATGCATTGCCTCAATTGGGATAAGCTTAAAAAAAAGAAGACTATTTCGAAAACTAATCAATGATGACCCTCCATGGATTCCCCTATATAAGCCGCGGCTAAAGTTGCAAAAATAAGAGCTTGAATACCGCTTGTAAATAATCCAAGAAACATGACAGGTATAGGAACTACTGAAGGTACTAAAGAAACAAGAACAACAACTACTAATTCATCAGCCAATATATTCCCGAAAAGTCGAAAACTAAGAGATAAAGGTTTTGTGAAATCTTCTAGGATGTTAATTGGTAAAAGTATTGGAGTTGGTTGAATGTATTTTCCGAAATAACCCAATCCCTTTTTGGTAAGACCCGCATAAAAATATGCCACTGACGTGGGTAAAGCTAAAGCAACAGTAGTATTTATATCATTCGTGGGGGCGGCCAACTCCCCATGAGGTAACTGTATGATTTTCCAAGGTAAAAGGGCCCCCGACCAATTAGAAACAAAAATAAATAGGAACATGGTTCCAATAAAGGGAACCCAAGGACCATATTCTTCTCCAATCTGAGTTTTGCTCAAGTCTCGAATAAATTCAAGGACATATTCGAAGAAATTCTGACCGTCGGTCGGAATGGTTTGTGGATTCCGAACAGCTATGATGACTGAACCTAATAAGATAGCAATCACGACCCAAGAAGTGATAAGTACTTGGGCATGAATTTGTAAACCCCCTATTTGCCAATATAAATGTTGGCCTACTTCTACACCTGATATATCGTATAACCCTTTGAGTGTTTTAATGGAACATGGTATAACATTCATATTGTCCTCTGACAGAAATCGAACTTCAAAAAAAGAATTATTTTGATTCAAGCATCTCTTTCTCAACTTATCTACTTTCATCATTAATCATATATTTAGAATACCAAGAAATCACATAAGATAATATCAATATCCCATTTTATCTCTTTTTAAAAATTCAAGACAAGACATAGTAACCGATCCAAGAAATCAAAATAATTAACTAATCTTATTATTCTTAATCATAACATAATCATAATCAACGACTTCTTATATAGCTAGAACGACCCTCACAAATTGCGGATACAAATTTGTTAAGAATCAATCGGATTGAAGCTATAGCGTCATCGTTGGCTGGAATCGAAATATCTGCGAGATCTGGGTCACAATTTGTATCGATTAAACAAATTGTTGGAATTCCCAAAATGACACATTCTCGAAGAGCCGTATATTCTTCTTGCTGATCAACGATGATTACAATATCGGGCAACCCAGTCATATATTTGATCCCACCCAGATATGTTTGCAAAGTAGATAATTTTCTCTTCAACATTGCTGCATCTCTTTTAGGGAGACGGTTGAGTTTCCCCATCTTTTGTTCTGCTCTTAAGTCTCTGAACTTATGAAGTCTCGTTTCCGTAGTGGACCAATTCGTTGACATACCACCGAGCCATTTTTTATTAACATAATGACATCGAGCCCTTATTGCAGCTGATGCTACTAAATCCGCTGCTTTATTTTTGGTACCAACGATTAAAAAGTTTTTTCCTCGGCTTGCTGCATCAAAAACTAAATCACAAGCTTCTGATAAAAAACGAGCAGTTCTAGTAAGATTTGTAATATGAATACCTTTACGCTTTGCAGAAATGTAAGGGGCCATTCTAGGATTCCATTTCTTAGTACCATGACCAAAATGAACTCCAGCCTCCATCATCTCTTCCAAATGGATGTTCCAATATCTTCTTGTCATTTTTCCCACGCTTTTTTTTAACAAATAAATAATTGTTCCTACGGAACCTTCTACCGGGATTGACCGTTGATACACAGCCCAAACTGTTCATTTCTTTTTTTTTTTTTTTACTTCATTTTTTTTATTACCAAATCAAAAAAAGTAAAAAGAAGAAATCTCACCTTAGGAATTATGAAATCGCGTAAATGATTTTTCTGGTGTGTCATGGAAATTGTTTGGGGCGCAAGAACAAAAAAATTCTCTATGGTGTAACAAAATATCTCTCATTTCCAACTCGAATAGATTTTTCTTTTTGATTTCCAAATGAATGTTTTTGTCTTGCCTTGAACAGTGCACTAATTTTTTGAATCCGGTACCGACAGGGATAATCCCTCCCAGAACAACATTTTCTTTCAGACCCTTCAACCAATCAATACGACCCCGTAGAGCAGCTTTTGCTAAAACTCTAGCAGTTTCTTGAAAACTTGCTTCGGATATGAAACTTTGAGTATTCAGAGATGCCCTCGTTATTCCCAATAAAATTGCCCGATAACAGATCGCTTCGTCTAAAGCACGCCCTGCTCGTTCCGCCCGCAACAATCCGATTAATTCTCCAGGCAAAAAAACATTAGACATTCCATCTTCTGAAACCAACACTTTTGATGTTACTTGCCGTACAATAATCTCTATATGTCTATTATGGATCTGTACCCCCTGGGATCGATAAACCTTTTGGATCTTATTAACCAAAGAGATACGACTTTGAGCTATGGTTAGCTCAGCTCCAATTAAGAATCCCCAAGGAATTCCGAGAATTCTTGGTATACGCTCGTTCCAACCTTCAACTCTCCTTTCAAGGTTCATCGATATTGAACCAATCGAACGCACTTCTAAGATTTGTTCCACTTTTGGAAGGCCTTGCGTTATGTCACCAGATCGGGATTTTTCATATATAAATGTAACTAATGTATCTCCTTCAGAAAGGGGTTCTCCATAATGTCCGTGAACAGTCGCTCCTGGAGTAGCCAAATAGGGCTTAGCTGATCTTATAACTAAGGAGTCAACGTGAACAATGAAAATTTGACCAGATTTTTTTATGTGTGGTCCATATTTAACTAGACATATATTTTCACAAATAAATTGTCCAATGCTAATTATTGTGGATGTCTCTTCACAATAATTGTGATGTAGAAAGCACCGATTCAAATGGAATGGATTCAAAATGATGTTATTGCGCGGGCCGGGATTATAAATCTCCCTATTTTCATCTATTAAACAGTATTTAAGTACTTCAAGTACTTGGAAAGTCTGTTTAAAATTATCAAGTATCCAATATTTGTTTAACAAGATCTGATTATGAGTTATTAAATGGTAAGATGAATAAAAGTTCACTATTTTAGGTACAATAGTACCTAAGGGACCCAACAAATCCCTAATTGGAGTTATGGGATTCGATTCTTTTGCCACATTGTTATATTTTGAACTGTTGAATGGACATGGACCAACTCGAGAACAATTGAATGATGACAAAATTATCAAAGATTGGCCTTCCTTATTTCGATTCAACAACGTACCAATAGTTCCTTGATGCTGGGTAACTAATGGAATCTTCGCTTTGGAATAAAAAGGATTGATATTGGTGCGATCTAATCCATTATTGGGAATCAATCCTGAACCCGCCGTACCATACCTTTTTCCGGCATATGAAATAGTAGACTTGACTAACTCAATTCTTATGAAATCGCGAATCAGATCATTTGCCCTTACCTCAACAAAGGAAGCACGAACCTCTTCTATAGAACCTTTTTTTTCTTGGTCCCAATTCAATACTAAACAAGTCCGAACTAATTGAATACTTGTGTGATAAATTCCGCGAATTGACTTTCCATTTCCATAAAGGATATAATTGACAACTTTAAGTTCGACATTATCTTTTTCCTGCAAGAGATCTTGAGGGAAAAGTTTTGCTAAATTTATCCCATCAGCTATTTCATATGTGACTACGGGTCGAACCAAAACAAAATATTTTTGGGGGGTGGGTGTGATCCGTTGGACATAGATCCAATTTTTCAATTTTTTTTTTGATTCCTTAGAATTTTTTTTTTCCGTTCCCGGTGGTATCAAAATGCCGCTGTGTTTGGATATCTTATCTGTCTCCCCGGGAAAATGAATATCTCCAGAAAATATTTTCAGTTCAATACTTTTTTTTTTTCTCTCCACTCGGACTAATCCACCTACTCGGCTTCTTGTATTTGTATTTAAAGCGAGTTGTGTATCTACTCCAATAATACTATTGTTCCGGACCATTATGGACGAAGATCCGGGTAAGATATGCACCTCTTCGGGAATAAAAAAAAACCGATCCACTTTCATTTGGTATTTCGGACTAAATTCTTTTGCTCCTCGATACTCAATCAAATCTTCTTTTTTTACGATTGAATCCACCTCTACGATCCCATATTTAGTAATTCCCGAACTCTTTCTGCTGTATCGTGGATCATCAAAATAAGCAAGAATACTATTTCTACGTAAAATACCATTTATGGGTATTTCAATCGAAATACCAAAAGAGGGTATTAGTTCTTTCTCTCGTTCTTGATCATATTGTAATGGGATGAGAAATCTATTTCTTCGCCTTTTCGCCAAGAAATCAGAATTCTCTTGGAGAATCGAAGGATATATGAAATTCCAATACCCATTGGATATGATTCGATCAAGTCTTGAATAGTCAAGAATTTCCCTATCTTTTTTACCAGAAGGATCCAACAATTTATGTCTTACTCGATCATTAGTGATTAATCGGTCAGAGATATATCTTTCGTCGACAGAAAAAGAATGAGCATTCATTTGATCTTGATCCTTGTGGAGCGAAAAAGACACTATACTAGATCTGCACGGACCCCCGGCTAATATCCATAAATGACTTGTTTTTGGTAATAGATGAACATTACTATATGTATATTCAGGTGCATGGTAGACATCGGTACTCCAGTGCATTTCTCCCTCTGATTCAGAATAAATATGTTTTCGAACCCTCTCTTTAAAATGAAAAGTAGACGTTCCGGCACGAATCTCAGCAATCACTTGTTCAGATTCTACATATTGATCATTTTGAACTAAAATCAAAC